ATCACTTATTCAATGAATGGATGTAATGACTCAACAAAATCTAGAGAAACATTTGTCCTTTGTTCAAACTGAAAGAAGAAAAATCGTTTGATTTAGGAAATACCTATTTGAATTTTTTTTGAGTCCGGTTGCGAAGTCTGAATAGTAAATAGTAGGTATGAATCATAGTTCAAATATTTCTTTTCTTGATCTATTCTATATATTCCGTGCTCCAGATATTAGAATAAATATCCGACGAGGTAGAATCATCTTGATAGAGATGACAGGCCCATTTTCTGTATTATCAATAGGATCAATTATAACAAGTCACACACTCATATTCCGGAAATACCGAAACAAATAAATCTCACGGTCGAACTACCGGAATGGTCTAGAAATCCGAGTTTTTCTTAAGTAAAGTAATTTTTTTGATTGAAAAAGTAGGACTTTCTAGTTCTTATGAACCTAACTCATTGAAATTCCATCCAGTAAAACGGAAGAATTATAAATTTCCAAAATAATAGATAGGAATATCGCAAATAGAGCCATTGCGACCCCCATAAGTGGTGTAGTCCCCCAGCCCGGTGCTACTTTACCATATTCCGAATTCAATGGTTTCAATAAATTCCCTACAGTAGTTCGTCTTGGCCCAGATCTAGAACTACCCTCAACGGTTTGTGTAGCCATAAAATACTATTCGTTGGTTGAGATCTGTTGACTTTGTATACCATTCCGTTGTAGTTGTAAATAAACGATCTTATCGTAGATCCATTGTGATCTTGAAATTATCTAAAAATGGAAACAGCAACCCTAGTCGCCATCTCCATATCTGGTTTACTTGTAAGCTTTACTGGGTACGCCTTATATACCGCTTTTGGGCAACCCTCTCAACAACTAAGAGATCCATTCGAAGAACACGGGGACTAGTTGAAGTAATGAGCCTCCCAATATTGGGAGGCTCATTACTTCAATTGAGATAATGAAAAATTATTTCATTTTTTTAGTTTTAGTCGGAACCTTAGGCGGTTCTCGAAAAAAGATAGCGAAAAAAATAATCCCTAAAGTCGAGACTAAAAGGAATGTATAAACCAATGCTTCCATAGATTCGATCGTGGTTTACAATTATAGCTTCCACACCTATTCATTTGGGATCATTTACCATATAAAGAAAAGTAAAGAGTCAAAGAATAAATGGTGATTCAAATCAAGATTTCTCCAGTACCTTATGTCAAATCAAAAAAAATAGAGGCGAAAGATACCAGAGCAATGTTGTATCAGACTACTTGTCTCCTTGTAGTTGGATCCCCAAGTTTTTGAAATGTTCCAAATTCCACTTGAGCATCCAAATCTGGATCAATACCAGCAAAAACATCTCTGAACAAGGTTCTAGCACCATGCCAAATGTGTCCAAAAAAGAAGAGCAAAGCAAACGTAGCATGCCCAAAAGTGAACCAACCCCTTGGACTGCTACGAAAAACACCATCGGATTTCAAAGTAGCCCGATCTAATTCAAAAATTTCACCTAATTGGGCACGTCTAGCATATTTTTTTACAGTAGCAGGATCACCATAACTAACTCCATTGAGTTCGCCACCATAGAACTCGACAGTTACACCTACTTGTTCAACACTATACTTTGATTCTGCCCTTCTAAAAGGAACATCGGCTCTCACAATTCCGTCTCCATCTACTAAAACTACCGGAAATGTTTCAAAAAAAGTAGGCATACGACGTACAAAAAGCTCGCGCCCTTCTTTATCTCTAAAGACGGGGTGTCCTAACCATCCAACAGCTATTCCATCCCCGTTGTCCATTGAGCCTGCTCTGAATAATCCCCCTTTTGCCGGATTATTACCAATGTAATCATAAAAAGCTAATTTTTCGGGAATTTTAGACCAAGCTTCCGATAAACTCAGATTTTCGGCTAGTCCGGCGCTAACTCTTCGATATATTTCTTGCTGAAAGTATCCCTGATCCCACTGATAACGAGTGGGACCAAATAATTCGATTGGGGTAGTTGCGGAACCATACCACATAGTTCCAGCAACAACGAAAGCTGCAAAAAAAACAGCAGCGATACTACTAGAAAGTACAGTTTCAATATTTCCCATACGTAATCCTTTGTATAGACGTTGAGGCGGACGGACACTAAGATGGAATAGACCCGCTAATATGCCCAATGTACCCGCTGCAATATGATGAGAGGCTATTCCTCCCGGAACAAAAGGATCAAAACCTTCCGCGCCCCACGCTGGATTTACAGATTGTACTTTTCCAGTTAGTCCATAAGGATCGGACACCCATATTCCAGGACCATACAAACCTGTTACATGAAATGCGCCAAAGCCAAAGCAAGCCACCCCTGAGAGAAATAAATGAATTCCAAAGATCTTGGGCAAATCCAAAGAAGGTTTTCCCGTACGTTCATCACAGAATATTTCTAGATCCCAATACACCCAATGCCAGATAGCTGCCAAGAAGCACAAGCCAGAAAACACAATATGTGCCCCTGCGACACCTTCATAACTCCAAATACCCGGATTCGTTATAGTTCCTCCTGAAATACTCCAACCACCCCACGAATTGGTTATTCCTAAACGAGTCATGAAGGGTATAACGAACATACCTTGTCTCCACATTGGATCAAGAACAGGGTCAGAGGGATCAAAAACCGCTAATTCGTATAGAGCCATCGAACCGGCCCAACCAGAAACTAGAGCTGTATGCATTATATGGACAGAAAGCAATCGACCGGGATCATTCAATACGACAGTATGAACACGATACCAAGGCAAACCCATGGAAATACCCCTTTATCAAAGATAAATAGACACTATGTCACCTTATTTTATCGCATTGGAAAGGACTATACTATGTACCTAAGTACCTAACCTTTTCAGTGGATTCTGTATGAGAAAGAGTTAATATTTATTCCGTTCCATTGAAAATAACGGAACAATTCTGTTCATAAGAACAAAGAGAAGCAGATCTATTCTATACCCGATAAGTACCAATACGCAATGGGAGAATTGGTCCCATTTTGTGGGAACGAATGCATAGATACTTGTTTATCATTCGAACGATCGATTGCTCCGTTCGTTAAAATTTTTCTTTATTCATTCTATCTTACTCTATAAACCTTCCAATCAATCTATCTAGAAAATAGAATAAACAGAAAAAAGGATGAAGACAATAAACCCATTGTTACGTTTCCATATTAAAGTGAAGTATAGTACTTAATTTTTTTTTCATTAAATTAATGCCCATTGGTGTTCCAAAAGTACCTTTTCGGAGTCCTGGAGAGGAAGATGCAGTTTGGGTTGACGTATAGTGCGACTTGTCAGACATATTGGGTCATATGGGATTTACCCGTTCTCTCCCCCGATCGAGATATCCTCTGTTTCGCCCAAGAAATATTGTATTGAGATTGAGTGAACCATCAATCATTTGGAGCGTGAAGTACAATTAGATCAATTTTTATTGGGGATCAATATTATCAATTAGAAGAATTTATGGTTGACTTGGACTGATAAAATAAAGTCTCCAGGCTCCGTTCAGAAAATACCAAATTGGTAACAAATTGATAATATATGTACGATTACCACTTGTATCATAAACGACTCTTATACTTACTATAGGAGCTATCTCAAACTGCCAACCAATGGAGTAGTATGATGAATACATCGAATAGTTTGGAGAAGACATGAAACAAATTGAAAAAGAAGTCGTAACAAAAAAAAGTGGTACTGAGATCATTTGCCCTATATGTACAAATAGAATTCGGGTAGATCTTTTCCCGGAGTAGAACAAACATGAACCTAAAAAAATTGAAAGGGCCCATTCAGGAACAATAAAATGACATCGTGATTTGAATCTCGATGAAACAATACATCAATGAGAGGTTAGTTCAATAAGTTCAGTAAATTCTTTTTTTATTTTATAGGTAAGGGAACAAAAACTCATCTTATGTTTTTTGAAAAATAGAAGAAGAAAACCCCCTTCATTAGAAAAACAAAAACCTGTTACAGAAAAAAAAAGAAATAGAACTGGAATCGACACATTGATTCTTTTTTTTCGCAATTTTTTTTGAACCGTATGCATCCAAAGGTGCACGTATGGTTCCTAAGGGAACCAATTTTGTCCTAATCAACCGACTTTATCGAGAAAGATTACTTTTTTTAGGCCAAGAAGTTGATAGCGAGATCTCGAATCAACTTGTTGGTCTCATGGTATATCTCAGTATAGAAGATGATACTAGGGATCTTTATTTATTTATAAACTCTCCCGGCGGATGGGTAATACCAGGAATAGCCATTTATGATACTATGCAATTTGTGCCACCCAATGTGCATACAATATGCATGGGATTAGCCGCTTCAATGGGATCTTTCATTCTGGTCGGAGGAGAAATTACCAAACGTCTAGCATTCCCTCACGCTTGGCGCCAATGAGTTTTTTTATTTGAAAAAAAAAGGAATACTATGCCTTCCCATATTGAATATGAATAATAAGTAATAATAGCATGGCACTTCGAGTTCGATATGAGCAAACCATTATTGTTTTTTTCATAACATGAGATTTTATGTCGAGATAGTAGTATGAAACAGAGGTCATTTCGGATTTGATCTTATGTGTCGGGGGTACATTTCAGCGTCACAAACCATTCTTTTCCACACCAGAATTCTCTTTCTGATATTTATGTTATGAAAGAAAAAGTACAAAAATAAAAAAAAAAGATCATTTTTTTCCTTATTTGATCGTATCAGAAAGGAACTTTGGTATTGCTAAATCACAGACAAAATAAATATATAAAGCAACAGAACCCTCATAGTATTTTTTTTACTCCTACGAAAGGAAGGGTGGTAAATGGATCATTCAACGATCTGGATCGGATGGATTCTATTTCTTTCTTCAATAGATTTCTTTCTTCAATAGAATAGAAGAAAAAGAAAAAGTAAATTCCATTGTAGAGCCGTATGCACAAAAGATGCCCGTACGGTTGTACAATTCGATTTTTTTTTCTTATATTTTTTTTATCCCTTACTTTAGCCCAATCATGCAAGATAGAAGAACCGTTCATGATGTTATATCAATATCATCAGGGTTATGATTCACCAACCTGCTAGTTCTTTTTATGAAGCACAAGCAGGCGAATTTATCCTGGAAGCGGAAGAACTACTGAAACTTCGCGAAACCCTCACAAAGGTTTATGTACAAAGAACGGGTAATCCTTTATGGGTTGTATCCGAAGACATGGAAAGAGATGTTTTTATGTCAGCAACAGAAGCCCAAGTTCATGGCATTGTTGATCTTGTAGCGGTCGAAAATTAAAATACTAGGGATTTCATGTAAATCCATTTCAAACCATAATTCGAATTTTCTGCGATTTGATATTGAATAGAAAAAAAAATTCATGATCATCAATCATCAGGTTAAGATCGATCTAAACCAACCCATTCCGTTCTAGAATCCTATATAAATTCTATTCTCTATTCTATATATACATACGACATGCCAACTATTAAACAACTTATTAGAAACACAAGACAGCCAATAAGAAATGTCACGAAATCTCCCGCTCTTAGAGGATGCCCTCAGCGTCGAGGAACATGCACTAGGGTGTATGTGCGACTCGTTCAGATCATGAGTTCTAACAAATGAGACAATTTTCCAGTATCAATGACCAGTACCAATGAATAGGATAGATAGAGAAGATCTATCATATACCTATATTGTGTTTGGAATTTATGGTTTACATTGGTGCAAATCCAATCACCTAGATTTGAGATGAAAAGCAATTCTCCATTGGGAGCAAATGGTTATCCATTAAGCGGAGGAAATGGTATTATAAGAAGCAAAAAGGTTATACTCCTATTCTTGAAAGAACGGACTAAGAGGGTCAGCTACCTAGCCAACTTTCATAATTAAATGCCGTCACTGTATGAATAACTCTTATTGTGAAAAGAACTATTACTGTATAATTGATGGGTAGAGCCAAAGAGTGTGAACTATACAAGTTAACAATAACATTTGAAAAAATGAAAGAAGGGGCTCCGGTGTATAGAGAGGACCTCACCGTTTAAAAAAAAAAAGTAACCATAGAAACGATGGAACCCCCTATTTTTTTTTTATTTGGTATCGTTAGAATTTCTTATTTCCAGGTGAAATGCCTGGAAGGAATAAAAAATCGTGGTTGGGGAAAGTCATAGTAGCAAAAGCCATTGGAATTTATATTTTATATATATATCGGAATAATCCGTTTTGTTATTAATTGACGGGGGGTAAAGGATGACTGAAAGAAGAGAAATCAATTAGTTATTCATTAAGGTTTAATTTGATTCAATGACCAGAGTTAGACGAGGATATACAGCTCGGAAACGTCGAACAAAAATTCGTTTATTTGCATCAACCTTTATTGGGGCTCATTCAAGACTTACTCGAACGACTACTCAACAGAAAATGAGAGCTTTGGTTTCCTCTCATCGAGATAGAGGCAGGCAAAAGAGGGATTTTCGTAGTTTGTGGATCACTCGAATAAATGCAGTAATTCGTGAGAATAAGGTATTCTATAATTATAGTAGAATAATACCAAATCTGTACAAGAAGCAATTGCTTCTTAATCGTAAAATACTTGCGCAAATATCTATATCAAATAAGAATTGTCTTTACATGATTTCCAATAAGATTATCAAATAAAGGATATGATATTATAAAATATAATACAGAAATGATTGAAATTGAAACAGAATTCCCCGGAGAATGAACTCCGGGAAGATAGAATAAAAAAAATTAAGTAAGATAAGTATAAGTAATAGGAATGAACGAACATGTTTCAATAAAAAAAAAAGATTTCTTCTTCCCCCATTTTTTATTTCTTATAACACAAGAAATAAATCGGGATTCTAGGCCTTTTGAACAAAACATCAATCTGAGCTTGAGTTCCGATTGGAGTTTTGAGTCAATTGAGGAGTATGTTTATTTATTTCTGGTTCTAGGGCCAGAAGCTCTGGGGATCGACTCGGCTCTCTCAAATTGTTTCTCATTATTAAGAAAAGGTAACAAAGATAAAATACGAGCTTGTTTTATAGCAATAGTAATTAATCGTTGTTGTTTCAAGGTCAATTTATTCACCCGTCTAGATAATATTTTTCCTTGTTCACTAATAAATCGACTAATTAAACTCATGTTTCTATAATCGATTCGATCCCCCGATCCAATTGGGGACAAACGCCTACGAAAGGATCGCTTGTATTTACGAAAAGGTTGCTTGGATTTATCCATGGTTTATTCCTTATCTCTAAAATTCTATTTCTTTATTCATTTCAGATCTGACCGAAATAGGCTTTGATTCGCATCGTTTATATTATACATATCATATATAATACACATCATATGTATGTATATATATATAAAATTAAATCGGGTTTGGTTTGTATTGTATATATTATGTATATTATATATGTTATATATGTTAAGTGTAAGTTAAATATGTTAACTTAAATATGTAAAGTTCTTCCTCTTCCTGTTCCTTGGAAAGGAAAGATCGCGCACACGTTCCGTTCCATCTATTTCTTTATTTCCCCATGAATCGTATGCTTGTGACAATAGTGACAAAATTTTCTCAATTCTAATCGACTGGATGTATTGTGTCGATTCTTTTGAGTAATATATCTAGAAATACCCGGCGATTCTTTATTGACACCATTTCGGACACAACTGGTACATTCCAAAATAACTCTGACTCTGACATCTTTACCCTTGGCCATGAACCCCCTTTTGATTTTGATTTGGATCGACTTAACTTCTTCTATTTTCGACCCGAACTGAAGAAGAATAAAAGAACAAAAAAATCAATAAGAAAATCAATAGAAGTTACTAACTTGAAATTCAATTTTAATTTCTAAAGCTAAAGATTTCGTTGTGTTGTATGTGTTGTAATTATATAATTACAATTAATATTAATAGAGTAATAGTAATAATAAATAATAAAGTAATTATTAAGTAATACAATTTCTTTCTAACTATCAATTATTCCTATTTTAAATCCCAATATTTCATTTAAGTATCTTCTTTCTATGCTATGATTTCGTGGATCCTGCCCTAGATCTGGATACACATTTCCATTTCTGTTCCCCAAAATTCGATCTTAGATTCACCAGATTTTTGTCGAGGTTCAATACACTTTTTCTTTTTCTTTCCTTCCTATCCTCCTATCCTAAAGAACTGAAAAAAAAAAAGGAAGGGGCTAAATTTTAGTCACGTCACGTAGAATTGTATCCCTAATTTTCTTCATTTCTTCGCATATTAATAACTAGAATGAAAAAAAAGGGAATGACAAGGCATCTGGGAATAAACGATTAATTTCTATCAATAGACCTGCTAAAGACCCAAACCATAGAGTAGTTAGCACAGGTGCCACGGAGAGATATGTTTTTATATCTCGCATTGAAAATCCTCCTTCTTTATTGTAATACATATATGTATGGTCAGATGTTGTAGTTCAAGATCATTTGTATTTTTTTTTACTTTACGCGGAATTCCTAACTAAAATAGATATGTACAATGAACCAATAGATGATATTTTCCTGTCCCTTTTTTATACGATACGCCGATAAGATAAATTTAAATTTTTTTTTATACGTTAGGTTTCAGATGTATAAAATTCTTTTATTATATGAAACCAAAAAGAAGAAATGACAAGAAAATTGTATATAGATAGAGGGGAAAATAACAATGTGGAAAACAAGACAGGGATTTTGTACAATGACACTGTACAAGAACTTTAAAAAGGGATGTAGCGCAGCTTGGTAGCGCGTTTGTTTTGGGTACAAAATGTCACGGGTTCAAATCCTGTCATCCCTACCTATTACTTCTCTTATGGGCAGTAACGAGGGATTAATTAAGATCGATTGAAATTGGACATAATCTTTCATTTTTGCATGCTATACGTATGCAAGATATGTTTGGGGGTAAAAAACCCTTTTCTTTACACTACAGTCGTATCTCCTGTAATAAGAAAGCGCTCTTAGTTCAGTTCGGTAGAACGCGGGTCTCCAAAACCCGATGTCGTAGGTTCAAATCCTGCAGAGCGTGATTCCGTTTATGTTATGTCGAATCACAATAAAAAAACTTAACAAAAAAAACTTTAATTGAAACTTGAATTTTACCTCCCGCAGGGAGGAGGTCAATCAAAAAAAATAAATGTTACTCAATCAAAGGTCCAACTGATCACCACGTCTGTATTGTAAATATGCAGTTACGAATAATCCTGCCAAAGTAATAGGAATTAGACCTAAGACGATTCCAAATAGAAAAACTTCAATCATATTTCGGTTTTTTGAGGGGATAAAAAGATGGATAAGATCTATCCCTAAATATTAATCTGAATTATCCGTGAATCTCAATAACCAAGAATTGGCAATTGATGTGGAAAGGAACCATGGAACACCTGGAATCTCAGAGAAATATTCATTTTTATGAATTGTTCATTCAATTCATTTCAAATAAGTCGTATCTTATTCAAACCAATCAATAGAGCTGGGGTTATAGTTAAAGCAGCCAGTAGAAAACCGAAATAACTAGTTATAGTAGGCATGAAAGAGCTAAATTAGATATGTTCTTTTGTTACATATGTTGATAAAACATTTACCTAAGTTTCAATTTTCTCAGATACAACAGTAACGGTAAGAAAAAACCAATTGACAGGATTAGTTTAGTTCAATTGAAAGTTCTTGATTCATCAGCTGTGACATCGATCGGTCCTGTGATTCCGAATCGACAGATTCATTGTGCAATTCGTGAGTTGAGTAAAGTAATAGTAATAAGAACTGTGTCGTGTAACTTCATTCAAAAATGAAATTATATTTAAGTAATTTTGGAATAAAATAAAAAAATTGGATTTTAAAAGAACTTAAATTTTGATCATTTCTTTTCTTTTTCAATAAAAAGGATCTAATCCATTTTGGGGCGAACGACCTGATATTCCCTTTTACTTTTTTTTTAACTCATTGGATTCAGTACA